CCTTACCACAACGGTGCTGTCCAAAAATCAAATTCTTTCGCGGATTGTATTTAACTTGTTTAACTTGACTGTCTACGATTCCATTGCGTGTACTCGGGGTAGAAGTTTTGTATAAATGTATTGCCATGTGATGATATTTAATTGAAAATTTTCTTTATTTAATATTTTCTTTATTGACTTTATTGAATAAATTTAATTTTTAATTAATAAATTAATTAATAAATTTAATAAATTAATATAATTTAATATAATATTAATATAATAAATTAATAAAATAATAAATAATAATTATAAAATAATAATAAATTTAATATTTAATATTAATATATAAAAATCAAATAAAATATAAAAATAATAATATATAAAATTATAAAATAAATATAAAAGAAAATAAAAAAATAAATATATAATATAATAAAATATATAATATAATAATTAAATTCTAATTATATAAATTCTAATTATATATAAAATATAAATTATATAATATAAATATATATAAATATATAATAATTAATATATAAATAATTTATATTTAACATATAAATATAAAACATATAAATATAAAGTTTAACATTAACATATAAAGATTTAATATATAATAATATAATATATAATATATAAATAATAATCAGAAAAGAAAAAGAAGTGGAATATAATAACCCGGTTGAAGCGTAAAGATCATATGTCTGTAATGCATTGGTCCCATAACGGATCCCATCCTTCTACCCCTATATTTGATTCCATCCATAAATTCATTTTCTTCCCTATGAGTTCCGGTATCGATAATAATTATAGTTCTTACCGTTCATCTATTATGTATGGTATGATACCAGTTTGTGACGTATGGATGATGAGATTCCATTGATACAGAGCCAATTACAATAGACTGATGGAATGTTCCCATTGGCGTGCATCCAGCAGGAATTGAACCTACGAGTTTGCCAATTATGAGTTGGGCGCTTTAACCATTCAGCCATGGATGCTTAACAGGGATCATCGTACATCGCGGAGAACCAAAGGGTATTGACATCAATAGTATTTAATTATTTAATTCAATGGAAGGACATCTTGAACCGTCGGTTCACGTATGAATAGGAATGACAACAAGTTTTATTTTGTTATTTTATTTTTATTTATTTCATTTTGAGGAGGTCTTAATATATTTAGTAATGAAAATGAAAACAAATCGAGTGAGTAAAGGACATCAATTAAAATTCTGGATCTTCGAATTCAGAGAGATATTGAGAGATATCAAGAATTCTCACTCTTTCTTCGATTCGTGGATAAAATTAGATTCCGCGGGATCTTTCATTCACATTTTTTTCCACCAAGAACGTTTTATGAAACTCTTTGACCCCCGAATTTGGGGTCTCCTACTTTCACGAGATTCACGGGCACGGGGTGCAAGAATCAATCGATATTTCACGATCAAAGGTGTAGTACTGCTTATGCTTAGGAAGGGTGTAGCACTGCTTAGGAAGGGTGTAGCACTGCTTAGGAAGGGTGTAGCGCTGCTTAGCAAGGGTGTAGTGCTGCTTGGAGTAGTGATCCTTATATCTCGTATGAGCAATCAAAAGATGGTCGAAAGAAAAAATCTCTATTTGATGTGGCTTCTGCCTATACCTATGAATTCTATTGGACCCAGAAATGAGACATTGGAAGAATCTTTTTGGTCTTCCAATATAAATAGGTTGACTGTTTCGCTACTGTCAAAGGGTCAAAAGATTTCTGAGAGTTGTTTCATGGATCCGCAAGAGAGTACTTTTTCGATCAATAAAAAGTGTATCATGCCTGAATCTAATCGGGGTTCACGGTGGTGGAGGAACCGGATCGGAAAAAAGAGGGATTCTAGTTGTCAGATATCTAATGAAACCATGGCTGGAATTGAGATCTCATTCAAAGAGAAAGATAGCAAATATCCGGAGTTTCTTTTTTTATCCTATACGGATGATCCGATCCGCAAGGACCATGATTCGGAATTGTTTGATCGTCTTTCTCCGAGGAAGAAACGAAACATAATCAACTTGAATTCGGGACAGCTATTCGAAATCTTAGGGAAAGACTTGATTTGTTATCTCATGTCCGCTTTTCGTGAAAAAATACCGATGGAGGGGGATAGTTTCTTCAAACAACAAGCAGCCGGGGCAACTATGCAATCCAACGATATTGAGCATGTTTCCCATCTCTTCTCGAGAAACAAGCGGGGTATTTCTTTGCAAAACTGTGCTCAATTTTATATGTGGCAATTCTGCCAAGATCTCTTCGTTAGTTGGGGAAAGAATCAGCACGAATCGGATTTTTCGGGGAACGTCTCGAGAGATAATTTGATTGGGTTAGACAATGTGTGGTTGGTAAACAAGGATCGGTTTTTTAGTAAGGTACGGAATTTATTGTCAAATATGAAATACGATTCCACAAGATCTATTTTCGTTAAAGCAATGGATTCTCGCCAATGGAAAGGATCTTCTTCTGATCAATCCAGAGATCCTTTTGATTCCGTTAGAAATGATGATTCAGAATATCACGCATTGATCGATCAAACACAGATTCAGCGACTAAAAGAGAGATCTATTCTTTGGGATCCTTCTGTTCTTCAAACGGAAGAGATAGAATCAGATCGATTTCCTAAATGCCTTTTTGGATCTTCCTTCATGTCCTGGCTATTCACGGAACCTGAGAAGCGGATGAATAATATTCCGGAAGAAATCGAAGCATTTCTTGGTAATCCCACAAGATCGATTCGTTCTTTTTTCTCTGACAGATGGTCAGAACTTCATCTGGGTTCTAATCCTACCGAGAGGTCCACTAGAGATCAGAAATGGTTGAATAAAAAACAAGATTTTGTCCCTTCCAGACGAGCGGAAAGGAAAGAAATGGTTGATATATTCAGGATCATTACGTATTTAAAAAATACCGTCTCAATTCATCCTTCGGAACCGTATCACATCCCAGATATGGACAGTTCCGATCAGATTTCATTCTTGAAAAAAAATCCATTTTTGTATTTCTTTCATCTATTCCATGACCGGAACAAAAGGGGATGCGCATTACGCCACGATTTTTTTGAATCAGAAGATAGATTGCCAGAAATGGCGGATCTATTCACTCTATCAATAACCGAGCCGGATCTGGTGTATTATAGGGGATTTTCCTTTTCTATGGATTCCTACGGGTTGGATCAAAAAAAATTATTGAATGAGGTATTCAACTCCAGAGATGAATCGAAAAATAAATCTTTATCGGTTCTACCTCCTCTTTTTTATGAGGAGAATGAATCTTTTTCTCGAAGGATCAGAAAAAAATCAGTCCGGACCTACTGCAGGATGGGAGATCCCAAACGAAAAACAGCGGTCTTTGCTAGCAACAACATCATGGAGGCAATCAATCAATATAGATTGATCCGAAATCTGATTCAAATCCAATATAGCACCTATGGGTACATCAGAAATGTATCAAATCGATTCTTTTTATTTTTAATGAATCGATCCGATCGCAACTTCGAATATGGAATTCATAGGGATAAAATAGGAAATGAGACTCTGAATCATATAACTATAATGAAATATATGATCGACCAACATTTATCGAATTTTAAAAAGAATCCGAAGAAATGGTTTGATCCTCTCATTTATCGAACTGAGAGGTCCATGAATCGGGATCCTGATGCATATAGATACAAAAGGTCCAACGGGAGCAATAATTTCCAGGAACATTCGGAACATTTCGTTTCTGAACAAAAGAATCCCTTTCAAGTAGTGCAAGTAGTGTTCGATCGATTACGTCTGAATCAGTATTCAATGGATTGGTCCGAGGCTATCGACAAAGAAAAAGAAGATTTGTCTAAGTCACTTCGTTTCTTTTTGTCCAAGTTACTTCCCCCTTTCTTTGTGAGTATCGGGAATATCCCCATTCATAGCTCCGAGATCCACATCTATGAATCCAAAGGTCAGAATGACCAATTCCGCAATAAGTTGTTAGAATCCATAGGTGTTCAAATCGTTCGTTTGAAGAAACTGAAACCCTTCTTATTGGATGATCGTGATACTTCCCAAAGACCGAAATTCTCGATCAATGGAGGGAAAATATTACCCTTCAAAAAGATACCAAAGCGGATGATTGACTCATTTCATATTAGAAAGAATCGCAGGAAATCCTTTGAGAACATGGATTCTGATTTCTCAACGATATCCCACGATCGAGAAAATTGGCTTAATCCCGTGAACCCATTTCATAGAAGTTCATTGATATCTTCTTTTTATAAAGCAAATCGACTTCGATTCTTGAAACATCCGCATCACTTCTGGTTCTATTGTAACAAAGGATTCCCTTTTTATGTGGAAAAGACCCGTATCAATAATTATGATCTTACATATGGACAATTCCTCAATATCTTGTCCATTCGCAACAAAATCTTTTCTTTGTGCGTCGGTAAAAAAACAGATCTTTTTTTGGAGAGAGAGGCTATTTCACCAATCGATTCGCGGGTATCCGACATCTTCATACCTAAAAATTTCCCACAAAGTGGTGATGAAACGTATAACTTTTACAAATCTTTCCATTTTAAAATTCTGTCCGATCCATTTGTTCGTAGAGCTTTTTATTTTTACTCGATCGCAGATCTTTCTGCAACACCTCTCGCAGAGGAACAAATAGTAAATTTGGAAAGAACTTATTGTCAGCCTCTCTCAGATATGAATCTATCTGATTCAGAAGGGAATAACTTGCATCAATATCTCAAAAGCAAGGGTTTGACTCCGTGTTCTGAGAAAGATTTACCATCCGGAAAGAGGAAAAAACGGAGTCTTCGCCTAAATAAATGCGTTGAGAAAGGGCAGATGCATAGAAAAAAAAAACGAGATAGTGCTTTTTCAAATATCTCAAAATGGAATCTGTTCCAAACATTCCAAACATATATGCCATGGTTCCTTACTTCGAAAGGGTGCAAATATCTAAAATTAACCCTTTTAGATACTCTTTATACTCTTTCAGACCCATTGCCGATACTAAGTAGCAGTAAAAAATTTATATCCATTTTTCATGATATGATGCATATATCAGATCTATCACGGCCAATTCTTCAGAAGACTCTTCCGCAATGGACTACGATAAGTGATATTTCGAGTCAATGGTTACAGAATCTTATTCTGTCCGAAGAAAGGATTCATCGAAATAACGAGTCGTCCGTTCCATTGATATGGGCACATCTGAGATCCACAAATGCTCGGGAGTTCCTCTATTCAATCTTTTTACTTCTTCTTTTTGCTGGGTATCTCGTTCGTATACATCTTATCTTTTTTTCCCGAGCCTCTGGTGAGTTACAGACAGAGTTAGAAAAAATAAAATCTTTGATGATTCCATCATATATGATGGAATTTCAAAAACTTCTGTATAGGTATCCTACATCTGAACTGAATTCTTTCTGGTTAAATAAACTCTTTCAAGTTTTTCTGAAAAAATTAGGAGATTCTCTGGAAGCAATGCGGGGTTTTGGTGTTAACACGCTATTGGGTGGTGGTCCCGCTTATGGGGTCAAATCAATGCGTTCTCAGAATAAATATTGGAGGATCAATCTCATCGATCTTGTAAGTATCATACCAAATCCCATCAATCGAATCATTTTATCGAGAAAGACGCGGCATCTAAGTCGTACAAGTAAAGAAATCTATTCATTGATAAGACAAAGAAAAAACGTGAACGGTGATTGGATTGATGAGAAAGTCGAATCCTGGGTCGCGAACAGTGATCGGATTGATGATGAAGAAAGAGAATTCTTGGTTCAGCTCTCCACCTTAACGACAGAAACAAGAATTGATAAAATTCTATGGAGTCTGACACATAGTGATCGTTTATCAAAGAATGACTCTGGTTATCAAATGATTGAACAACCGGGATTTATTTTATTACGATACTTAATTCATCAAAAAGATCTAAGGAATTATGAGTTCAATAGATCCTGTTTAGCAGAAAGACGGATATTCCTTGCTCATTATCAGACAATCGCTTATTCACAAACCTCGCGGGGGGCTGATTCCCCATCTCCTCACGGAAACCCCTTTTCGCTCCGCCTAGCCCTATCCCCTTCTAGAGGTATTTTAGTGATAGGTTCTATAGGAACTGGACGATCCTGTTTGGTCAAATACCTAGCGGCAAACTCCTACGTTCCTTTCATTACGGTATTTACGAACAAGTTCGACGGTTATCTTATCGATGAGAGCGACCCTGTCGATATTTATGATAGTGACGGTAGCGATCTTGATGAGATTGAAGGTGCCAATGATAGTGACGATATCGATATTGAGGAGAGTGATGATGACATTGATATTGATACGGAGCTGCTAACTATGTATATGAAGCCGAAAATACTAGACCGATTTGATAGATTTGATATCACCCTTCAATTCGAATTTGCAAAAGCGATGTCTCCTTGCATAATATGGATTCCAAACATTCATGATCTGCATGCGAATGAGTCGAATTACTTATCCCTCGGTCTATTAGAGAACTATCTCTCCAGGGATTGTTCCACCGGAAAGATTCTTGTTATCGCTTCGACTCACATTCCCCAAAGAGTGGATCCCGCTCTAATAGCTCCGAATAAATTAAATACATGCATTAAGGTACGAAGGCTTCTTCCTCCACAACAGCGAAAGCACTTTTTCATTCTTTCATATACTAGGGGATTTCACTTGGAAAAGGAGATGTTCCATACTAATGGATTCGGGTCCATAACCATGGGTTCCAATGCACGAGATCTTGTAGCACTTCTCAATGAGGTCCTATCGATTAGTATTACACAAAAGAAATCCATTATAGAAACTAATACAATCAGATCAGCTCTTCATAGAAAAACTTGGGACTTTCGATCCCATATAAGATCGGTTCAGGATCACGGGATCCTTTTCTATCAGATAGGAAGGGCTGTTGCGCAAAATGTACTTCTAAGTAATTTCCCCATAGATCCTATATCTATCTATATGAAGAAGAAATCATGTCAGGTGGGGGATCCTTATTTGTACAAATGGTACTTCGAACTCGGAACTAACATGAATAAATTCACGATACTTCTTTATCTTTTGAGTTGTTCTGCCGGATCGGTCGCTCAGGATCTCTGGTCTTCATCCAGACCCGATGAAAAAAATTGGATCACTTCTTATGGATTCGTTGAGAATGATTCTAATCTAGTTCATGGCCTCTTACTATTATTACTATTAGAAGCAGAAGGTGCTCCGGCTTTGGAGGGATCCCCACGGACAGAAAAAGATTGTAGTAAGTTTGAGAATAATCGAGTGACGTTACTTCTTCGGCCCGAACCGAGGAATCCGTTAGATATGATGCAAAATGTATCTTGTTCTTATGAAAAAGACGAATCGGGGTTTGAAGAAGGGGCCTCCGATCCGCAACAAATAGAGGAGGATTTCTTCATAGTTTGGGCTCCTAGAATATGGCGCCCTTTTGGCAATCTATTTGATTGTATCGAAAGGCCCGCTGAGTTGGGATTTCCCTATCGGGCCAGTTGGGTCAAACGGAGCATTTATCATCAAGAGCAAGAGGATGAGCTTCGAGAGAACGGGAATGAGCTTCAAGAGAATGAGGATGAGAATGATTCGGAGTTCTTGCAGAGTGGAACCGTACAGTACCAGACACGAGATTACACAGAACAAGGCTTTTTTCGAACAAGCCAATTCATTTGGGACCCCGAGGATCCATTATTTTCCCTACTCCAAAATCAGTCCTCTGTCTCTGTGTTTTCACGGCGAGAATTCTTTGAAGATGAAGAGATGTCGAGGGGGCTTATTGCTTCCCAAAAAAATCCTCCTACATCTATGTATAAACGCTGGTTCATCAAGAATACGCGAGAATTCGAATTGTTGATTCATCGCCAGAGATGGTTTAGAACCAATAACTCATTATCTAATGGATCTTTCCGTTCTAATATTCTATCCGAGAGTTATCAGTATTTATCAAATTTTTTCCTATCTAACGTAACGCTATTTGATCAAATGACAAATACATTGTTGAGAAAGAGATGGCTTTTCCTGGATGAAATGAAACATCTAATTCATGTAACAGGGGAAAGATTCCCCATTCCTTAGCCGTAAAGATATGTGCCGAAAGGGGATGGGATGAAGATGAAGCGGAACAGAATTGGCCGACGGTAGAGTTGTTTCTTCCATCTTTTTGGCTCCATGGAACAATATGCTACTGCTGAAACATGGAAATGTCAGAATTGAAATCTTAGATCACTTGTGGATGATATGAACTAAACAAGAATTCTTTAACAGCGAAAGAGAAAGAGCCTATTACTATCAATATCAAACAATTTCTACTAATGAGACCCCCGTCGGAAGCATGTCCGCTGAAAAGATTGTTGCTATCTGTTCCAATAACGAATCCTTGGTTGAATAACTAAAGAAAATATATTTCTATCAATCTATCCCTGTGCGATTCCTGTTTAATCATATACCTCGGGGGGTGCGCGCAGGGCGGACGATTTCCAAACGGACTCCTCTCCTCATTCATTAGACAGAGAAGATCACCAAGATTTCGTGATCCGCTGCCAATTCCAACAGCTCAGACTCGGATCGTGAGGATCGCCGGAATACGGAATACTTCGTATCAACAGATAAGGATAAGATACTCGGCATATCGATTCGGAGTATCTTATCGGTTATGGAATTGCTCATTTCATGAGCATTCTCAATATTACTCATTATACTCATTAAAATATTACATTAAAATATATAATATTAAAATCTATAATCTTATATATTTATATTTATATATACTGAATATAATATTATATACTTATATACTGATAATTTATTATTATATACTGATAATTATTTATATATACTGAATATAATATTATATACTTATATACTGATAATTTATATTTGATTTTGATTTATTTGATTTATATCTTTTTATATCTTAATGTAATTTAATGTTTAATGTAAGAGTATATATATCTATTTTATATATATCTATTTTTTTATATATATCTATTTTTTTATATATATCTATTTATATTTTATTATTTATAATTTATATTTTATTATTTTATTTTATTATTTATATATTATATATATATATATTATTATATATATTATATATATATATATAATAGTATATATATATTTTTTTTATTTATATAATAGTATATCGTATTATAATATTATAAATTATATAGTGTGATATATTATAATATAATACGATATACTATAAATATATCATACTATATATATTACATACTATATATATTATATATATTATATATGATTAAATATGATTAATGATTATTCTTATGATTATTATATTATATGATTATGATATATTAGAGGACTCGAACCTCCACGCTCTTTAGCACGAGGTTTTGAGTCTCGCGTGTTTACCATTTAAACATCAAGGTATCTTTAAAGTGAATCATATTCCATGAATATGATATCTATCTAGTGTGATATATGGAATATATGACAGGGGTAGAGTGTTGGAGTCTTTCTATCGATCGGTCATGCCCTATGGGTTATGGGTCCGAGTCAGACATCAAATTGCTTTGATTTGAATTATCCAGAGGATACCTTCTATATATCAAATATCAATCAAAATCAAAAAGATGTCAAATCCAACATGCAAGCATACGTTTCGTACTTGTTTTATTAATAGCAATGAGATTCCCCAGGATCATGCTCAGAATAATTTCCAAAAGAAGATGCCGTTCGGTTGATGAGAAAGAAAAAGGAAGATCGAAAATTCGCGTGGCCAGAGTTGAACATAGTAAAATAATGAAAGACTTCGCTGAAATCGTTCGTTTGTCAATTTCCCGAAAAGCTAATTATAAGTTCTTCTCTCCATCGGAAAAAGAGGGCCGTTATGCTCATTACAAAACTTGTTGAAGAGATGAAATAGAACCAAGGTCTATCCTTTTGATCAGAGGTTGAATCGATCATCAGAATAAGAATTAGGCCAAAAACGAGGATACATTCTGGGAAAATTAAACTTCCATGGAGGAGAAGCAAATGAAAAGCTTCCATCAAAATTATCGTAGAATTGAGAATGAAGTTTTCATTCTTTACATGCCAGGAATTAGTAACCGCATCCAATCTACGAAACTACGAAAAAGTACCAATTTTTATATTTTTGGAATGGGATATTTACGGAATCCCCGTGAATAGGATCAAACCTTATTCCATGATATTTCTATAGGATTCCCCCCCTATGATTCTGAAGCAAGCCCCCGAGAAGGCTTAGTTTATCCATGATTTATGTCTCATCTTTCTTTTCCTTTTTGTTTGTTTCGGGAAAGGTGGAGTCCGATTCTTTATTTTTATTCTTTTGATAAGGCTCAGAATAATAATCCGAAATCCGATCGAGATGCATGGATCCACGGATCGTCTATATAGATACTGTTCGTGAATTAACGAAAATGCGCAAAAGCTCTATTTGCCTCTGCCATTCTATGAGTCTCTTCCTTTTTGCGTACGGCATCGCCACGGCCTTTGGCAGCATCTACGAATTCAGAACTTAACTGGAAAGCCATATTCCGACCCGGACGCTTTCGGGATGCCCCTAACAACCAACGAATGGCAAGCGCCTTTCCTTGTGTAGATCCTATTTCAATAGGAACTTGATGAGTCGATCCGCTTACACGTCTTGCTTTTACTGCTATATCGGGAGTTACTCCACGTATTGCTTGACGTAAAATGGATAGTGGATTTTTTTTTGTCTTTTGTCGAATATTTTTCACGGCTCGATAGATAATTTGATAGGCCAATGATTTTTTTCCGTGTTTCAGAATACGGTTAACCAACATGTTAACCAAGATATTACGATAGATTGGATCAGATTTTGCAGTTTTTTCTTCTGCAGCACCTCGACGTGACATGGGCGCGAAAGAGGTTAAAGAATCGGCTTTATTTTGATAAGGGCTAAAAACGAATCGCTTACTTTGGCTTTTTTACCCCATATTGTAGGGTGGATCTCAAAAGATATGAAAGAAAAATCTCCCCCCAAGCCGTACATACGACTTTAATCGAATACGGCTTTCCACAGAATGCCATACGTATCTATGAGATATAGATATAGAATTCTGTTTACTCACTTTCACTTCCAATTGAGTATCCGGTTCCCTCCCTTTCCTGCTAGGATGGGAAATCCTGTATTTTACATATCCATACGATTGAGTCCTCGGGTTTCCGAAATAATAATAATGTTAAATAATGTAATGGAAAAAGAAGTGCTTCGAATCATTGCTATCGGACTCGGACCTGTTCTGAAAAAGTCGAGGTCTTTCGAATTTTTTGTTGACACGGGCAAAGTCAGGGAAAACCTCTGAAATTATTCCGATATTGATATTGAACCTTGGACATATATTGGACATATTATTATAGTATTTATAGTTTATAGTATTTTATTTATATATATTATATATATATTTATTTATATATTATTTATTATTAATTTTATATATTATTAATATTAATATACTAGTAAGATTATTTATAAGATTATTTATTATTAATATACTATTAAGATTCTGATTTATTATTATATTTTATTATATTTATATATTATATTTATATTATTAAGAGTAGATAGTTAATAGCAATTTATTTATTATATATATATTTATATATTATTGATTTTACTTATTTATATTTCTTTAGTATTTACTTTAGTATTTAGTATATTTACTTATATTTTACTTAAGTATATTTACTTATATTAATATTATATTTACTTATATTATATTATATATATATATATATTATGTATTATGATAATTATGTATTATGATATTATATACATTATTAATATATATAATATATATATATAATATAATTAATAATAATATAATTAATAATTAATATATAAAATTAATAATTAATATATAATATTATAAAATTAATAATTAATATATAATATAATATAATATAATATAATTAATATATAATATAATAATTAATATATAAATTAATAATAATTAATATATAAATTAATATATAATAAATTAATATATAATATATAATAAATATATAATAAATAATTAATATAATTAATATATAATAATTAACATAATATAATATTAATAACATAATCATAATATAAATATAATATTAATACATAATCATAATAATTTTTTTAATATGTAATAATTAATAAATATAATAATATGTAATAATTAATATAATAATAATTAATATAATAATAATATTAGTAATAATAATAATATTAGTAATTAGTACATAATAATTAATATAATTTTTTAATTGATTTTTCAGAATAACATATAACGAATGGGTAGCCTGCTCCAGTCCCCTCCCGAAACTTTCGTTATTGGGTTAGCCACACACTTCACATGTTTATAGCGATTCACACGGCATCATATCAAATGATACAAGTCCTGGATAAGAATCTACAACGCACTAGAACGCCTTTGTTGGCGATCCTTTACTCCGGCAGCATCTAAAGTTCCTCGAACAATGTGATATCTCACACCGGGCAAATCCTTAACCCTTCCCCCTCTTACTAATACTACGGAATGCTCCTGTGAATTGTGGCCGATACCGGGTATATAAGCAGTGATTTCCAATCCAGAGGTTAATCGTACTCTGGCAACTTTACGTAAGGCAGAGTTTGGTTTTTTGGGGGTGATAGCGGAAAAGTTGACAGATAAGTAACCATAACTGTACTGTCACTCTACAGAACCTTACGTGAGATTTTCATCTCATATGGCTCCTCGTTCAATTATTTTATTTCTAATATTTCGAATTCATTTAATTTAATTTCGTTAGTTCGTTTGTGGATACATATATATTCTTAACATACTGAAACGACTACCGTTATTGGTATCAAACCAATATCGATTCATACAAGCTAAATCTTCTAATTGATAATTGGGCCAAAGAAACAAATTTAATTTCCTTAAATTTGTTGTATATCTACTAAGATGATTGTCCCCCTTTGAATATGGTCCAAAGTGTCTAATTTTGTTTTCATTACAAAATCTTTGATTTATATTTATATCAAAAACATTACAATTCCGGGAATTTAAACACATTCTAATTCTAAATTCTCTCCGACGCCTGGAGGATAGAAGATTTTCAGGAACAAGTAAATCCTCAGATATTTTTTTATTTTTATATTTGATATTCGTTTGTTGATTCAGCTTATCGACCAACGAAATATGCATAGTTTGATGTATAATAGATTTTCCGTCTCTTCTTATATATAGACGAATTGGTTCAAGTATCCATATTCCCTTTCTTATCAATTCTTCAATAAAAAGGTATTTTTGAATTATCATTTCATCTAGATTTAGTTCACCTCTTCGAACCGAAGATATAGCGACTTCCCTTGGATTCATAAGTCCAAGTAGTAGGCAATATGACTCTATATTCTTCATTATTCTTTGATTCAAGAGGTGAGACCCTCTTAATTGAAAAATTAAATATTTATCCAAAAGGGAATAGAGTTCCATTACCTTTTTTTTCTTTATTTTATCCTTATTCGATACAAGATTCCCTTGGCTTTTTTTTTCGTGTTTTTCATGCTTAGAATTTCCTAATTCAAGACCTTTTTTTTTATAAGATGGATTAATATTTGGAATATTTGGATTTACATTGATATTTTTTATTTTTTCTTTGATTTTTATATTAATATTTAAAAAATTAAAAAAAAGTAATCGTGCTGAAATGATCCAGGGTTTAATCCTATATAAATTAAAAAGTAGCACAGATTCTGGTAAAAACCAAGGCTCTAGATTGAATATAGTGTTATTATAATAGATACTTTTCATACCCATGTAATCAAAAAATAAACTTTTTTTATTGCGTGGTTTGATCTCTTTATGAATCGAAGGATAAATAATAGATTTGTTTTCCATTTTTATTAAATTCTTCATTCTATTAATTTCAGCATGAGTAGTTTGATTTATGCCAATATGTGTACTAGTCCATATCTCAATATCAATATGATTTATGAAATCAAAATTAAGAATTCTATAATCAAAATATTTTCTATCAAAATTTGTATTCCCATTCATATGATATCCTTTTTTTTTATAATCATTACTAGGTATACTTAAAAATAAAAATACATCGAAATTAAAATTTTTTAATTTATTGGAATGATATGGAATCTGTGAGTCCCTATTTATTATTTCTAATACAGATTTAGAAATATTTAAATTGGAATAGCTTATGTATTTATATGATAATTTATCGTATCTGTAATGTTTTTTACTTTTGTTTTTGTACTTTTGGTCCATAAATGAATTAATTGCGGGGTCAATCCTGACATGAAATAATTGGTCTTTTGTAGATTTATATAAATCCGATTGGATTAATTCCTTATGTTGAATCCTACGATGACGGCGGATTCTATTTCGCCATTTTTTAGGTATTAATTGAGACCATTTTTTTTTAGATAAATCGTATTGATAATGACTTTTTAGCCAGTTTTTCCATTCACTCATTACATATTTATTTTTATTACGCTTTGTATATCTTGATTTTAAATCAAAAATCCTGTGTATCATAAAAGAGTCTTTTAATTTATCTTCAAAATTAAAAAAAGGATAGCTCCCTTGATATTGAAGTATAAGTCTAAAGTGATACTTATTAATTTTAAGTAATTGAGTTTGTGATAATTTGTAAAATACGTATGCTTGTGTCAGAGAAGATAAGTTCCAATAAGTATTGGAGTTTATCTTCCCATTATCAAGATTCTCAGTATTTGAAAACAGCTTTTTTATAGTAAAAAGCAAATTAAATTTATTTGTATTTGTTTCATCAATTACTTCTTTATAGACTCTTTTTGGATTTATTTCATCAATTACTTCATCAATTACTTCTTCATCTTCATCTGCTACTTCTTGTCCTTGATCTAGTTCGTTGTTGTAGGTGTAAATGTAAGCTTGTTCTTGTCCGTTCTTATAAATGTAAACGATTCTTTTGTAAATGCAAATGGATTTATAAAATTTTTTAATATTTTTATACAGTTTATTAATCTTTTTATTAAAGGTTTTAAAAAAGGTTTTAAAGTTAAAGTTAACGATCTTATCTTTTGCTTCAAAGAGATTTTTTACATTTGCGTTTATTTTATAAATGGTACATAGCAAGATATATATGTATATTTTTCTAATAAATGATTGGATAAAGTAGTTTGATTTACGCATTAATCGGTTTTTTGTACTTTGGAATATTTTTAAAATATGTTTATATGATTTCGATATTTTATTATTAAATATTATAGATATTAGAACTATTTCTTTTTTTTTCTTGTCTGTTTTGTTTATTTTTATTTTATTCCTTATCCTTATTTGGATTATTTTATCATAAAGATCTTTTGTTCTTTTTTCAATTAGTGAATCATCGATCATAGGTAGAATCAAAACGGACGATTCGCTAATAATTTTATTATGTATTTTAACATTGACATTTTTTTCGTTTTCGTTCGATTCATGTACTTTTTGTTTACTAAGTTCTAACAATAACATGGGATTTACTTTTTCCAGTCCTTTACTAATTAGTTTGATAACTATAATTACGACCCCTTTGACTTGTTCTTTTTTGATAAAGATAAAATCTTTTATCTTTCCCTTTAATAATTTTTCCTTTAAAAAGTTTAAAACTCGTAAAAAGTTCTTTTTAACCTTTCTACTTCTTTTGATAAGTTCCTTATAAATTGGGTTAAAAAAAGAAGGTCGTTTTCGGGGGGTACCGAAGGGAAGTTCCGCTTCCATTCCCCAAACTGTTAAAAAAGCAAATTGTTTTTTTTTTTTATCTCTTTTTTTCATTGGATCTTTATGACGAGATCGTAGTGCCCTAGATTTTCGCCAAGGTTTTAGACAGAAAGGATATATAATCTTTATCTGAATACCTTCTGTTAACCAATCCTGGGGAAACTCTGTTTCTGATAATGGAATACCATCACGGGTGCATTTAATATATCTCTCCTCCTTCCATTCTTTCCAATCTTCGTACCACTCAGGTGATTGGAGTAACAAAATACGTAAAATATTTTTAGCTATTATAAACGAAGGGAATAGAATGTATTTTCTAATAAAAGATTGGGTTAATAAAAGCAATCCTCTAATGTGTTGAGCTTGAGCAGCTTCCCAAGCTTCTGCTACTTCTAGCCGAGCATCCGTCTGGTTTTTATACTTTTTATCTTTCTCCGTTTCCTCTACTGTCTTTTTATTTTCAAAATATGAAATTTTCAATTCCGATTCCCGTTCTCTCTCCATCCAATTTCTAAAAATCAAATTATTCATTTTATTGATATCAAAAAAATAGATTTTGTCTATACGATCCAAAAAAAGCGGAGAATGTACATTTACTTGAAATATGCCCCAAATAACTGTTTTACGCCTTTGAGAGCGCATGGATCCTTTGATTAGATTGCGACGAAAATCTGGTTGTTGAGAGTAATTTATCAAAGTCGCCTCTTCCATCTCCACAGTATCATCATTTAAATTAGTATTTTGACTACGAGAAATCAAATTTTTCTTCTGATCCGTATCATTATAAATTATAACATGGTTGGCTCTTCTTGAATAAATATCAGCATCTTCTCCTGTTGATTCTTCTTCATTTTCATTTTCTTCTGCTTCCTCCAATTCATCGGTTAATTTGTATGACCATCTAGAAACCTTTTTATGGATTTCTTGTATTCCAATCGATTTATTTTTAATTGTTCTTTGATCTTTTGTATGCGTTGTAATTACATCGAATACAAATTGTGTATGTGTATAAGTATAATTAAAATACGATTGACGGTATATTTCTAATGAATCCTTAATGATTAGATCATGAATCTTATTTATCCAAAAAGTTTCTGCAAAATATTCCATATCTTTATCGGTATAAGTGATTAAACGATTAAGAATTGTCCTTGAATCTAATTTTTTTATCGTCCCTCGATATATCCCATTGAGTAAGGGATCATATGCTTTTGGCAAACATTTGTTTTTACTATCATCATCGCATAATCTGACTCTTTTGTCAAGTATATCCAGACTAGGAGTAGGATATCCCTCGGTTTTTTCTACAACTTGTATTCGGCTTCTCAATTCTTTGTTAAAATTGCACTTTTTTATTTCATTAAGATAAATCCAATAATTCCAATAATTATAAGTATCTTCTTCATAAAGTTTATTTTTAATGTACAAACTTATGATTTTTCGTTCTAACATTTCCGAAAAAATCGATAAACTAGTCGGATATGTAAAAGATATTATTTGTTTCCCATCACTTAGACATGTATAAAAGCAAAATTGTGACATTTCATTGCGTAAAGCATTTTCAAATTGATCATTGTTTATATATCGTAATGGACGATACCATCGTCTATAATCAAAAAAAAAATTTACAAAAGTTTTTTCAAACCAAAAATTATCTTTCTCTTTTTTCAGTATTCCCCATTCCCAACCCTCTTGATAGGAATACATATTAGAATCTTCGTAATCGTAAACAGGGCTATCTTGATAACGTGCTTCTTGGAAGTGAAATTCATCCTTTGTTTTTTTTTTTTTCTTTCCATTAGCTCGGGTATCTCCCGTTTCATATAACTTGCCAAAATACTCCTTTTCTTCCCAAAAGCGGTAAGGCTTTTCTTCAGTGTTCTGTTCCTTTTTCTTATTTTCAAAAGTTTTTTCTACATCGCTTCCTTCATTTCTCTCGACCCCTTCTTTAGTTTCTGAGGTTTCTTTCTCTTTCAGTTTCTTAGCGAAAATTGGCAACGGCGCTCTACCTAAATAGTAGACACATGTGATAAATAAGAGAATACTAAAGATTCTAGACATATAATCTCTCAATTCTAGCAGACGATACCTATTCATCTTATATTTAAGAGAATTGTTCTGCTGTATCCAGAATAATACCAATTCAACCCATCTCATGAATAGAATGTAACCAATTAACCAACCAATAAAGCTGCTTATTAAAAATGCAATCTTGTTGTTACATCGAAACATATAAATGTTGACTAATCTGGCTAACGTGGAACTAGGTAAAATAAAATGGTTGAATAATGGAAAAATGAGATTATTCAGGAATACACATTGAATGTCAATATCGCGCATGGAATTTCTGATAGTTGACCCATAATAATCATAATCGATTTTTTGATTGTTACAAAAGAAATTAAATAAAAGATACGGTAGACCTAGGAATGTTATCGTATGAGGTCTATCCAATGCTAAATGCAAAGGCATATAATAGATTGATATGAACATAACGAGCTGCCCCACAATAAAACCGGTTGTTGCTGATACCTCCCTCTCGGTTCCTTCTTCCATAATCCGAGCCCTTAGAATGAATATATAAGAGGGCCCTATAGATAATGTAGTAAGAAATCCATAATATAGCCCTAGCGCAACGACAGAATTGATTATTTTTATCCATAAACTGAGTATCAAAGATTTTAAAATCATTAAAAATTACAAACCTCCTTATATTTATTATTTATATTTATTTATATTATAATATTATATACTTATATACACTTATATACTATTTCTTTTATACTATTTTATATTTTTATTTTTATATTTTTATATATATAATATATATTTATATTTTTATATATATAATATATATATATATATACTAATACTTACTAATACTATCTAATACTATTTTTTATATTTTATTATTTATTTTATTATTTATATAAATTATATTTTATTATATTTTTTATTATATTTGATATAATTATAATTATATATTGTTATATTTTATATTTTGTTTATTTTGTTTTATTATTTTATAAATTATTTATAAATTAAATATAAATTAAATTATTATGTATTATGAAATTATTAATTAATAATTTCATAATAATTTAATTTATAATTTTAAATACAATTTAAATACAATAATACAATATAATAACTTAAATATTTTAGATATTAGATAAACAATTAAACAATATAAATATAAAATATAATATAATAAAAATATAAATAAAAATATAATTATATAATATAAAATATAAAATAATATATAATATAATAAAAAAATAATATATAATATAATTAATATAATAAAATAATATAATAATAATAATATATAAATAGCAATATAAATATATATATAAATATATAATATATATAAAAATATGTAATATGTAATAGTATAATATAAATAAAAATGAAACAGAACGGTATTGGGTTCCCTATGAAAATATGCGCAGAACGTAGTAACTACGAAGAATACGAAAGTTCTTGGAGCGGTAGTGGCGAAAGAAGCTTAGGGCTCATGGTTTATAAGGGAAAGGGATTTCAAAAGGGATTTCATTCAACTCCCGTCGTTCCTCAGTAGCTCAGCGGTAGAGCGATTGGCTGTTAACTAACAGGTCGTAGGTTCGAATCCTACCTGGGGATATTCCCTTAAACTCTTCGTTATTAATTAATTTAAAATGATAGGGGTATCGCTTTTACCGTTAGGAGTGGGTCATTAGGAGTAGATCGTTCATTCTCTTTTTATATTTATTCTATCTCTACAAAGATTCGCCATCAATTTCTCGGCATATCATATATCCATATAATCCTTTGCAAAAATGGCTATCAGCAGTGAATCAAGAATGCAATTCCCTAGAGGCGAGACCCTAATTATGGAGATAAAACATAAATAACAATAACGAGAAACACATTTACGCTACTCATACTTGTCTTGTGCTTGCTCTGCTATTTTGTCTAGCCCGTCTGGAGAATCTGGAGAAGAGTTACGGGGAGTCAAATCTTGGGCCATTCCACTTCTACAATAACCATACCCAGGCTCGAGAGCTTTCCGACCACCCGATCCCGCCCCATTTTCTTACCCCACGGCACGGTTTGTAGCTACGTGCTCTAATACTCTGAGCTACAGGCTCCATTCCATAATATACACCGGATTCGCTCCCAGGAGTACTCTAACCCAAAACCTTTCCCCTCCTTAGCCGTTTCTGAATAATATAAAGACGCCTTGCCTTTCTTCAAAGAACGGAACGATGCATTACGAGGCATGAAGCGGGATAGAATCAATGCTATACTTGGGATAAGGCAGCTCTTGCATTTTTTATTTAATAAAATTTATGATGATGAAAGATGATTTTAAAATAAAAAAAAAGTAAACAAAATAAACTATTATAAACTATTAAACTATTATCTATTATACTAATTACTAATTATAATTAATAATTAATTATAATCATACTATATACTATACTATATACTATTATCGCACTATATTATATTATTTATATATTTATATATATTTATATTTTTTAATATATTTTTTATCGCTTTTATTATTTCTATTATTATTTCTATATTATTATATATATTATTATATATATTAATAATATATATTAATATATATTATTATAATTAGACTATATTAGAATTAGATATTAGATTATATGCTATATATATGCTATAACTATAAATATAATAATATAATATTAATATAATTAATATAAATTAATATATAAATTAATATAATAATATAAATAAT